CTCAATCAATTGGAAGTATTGATCCAATCCAATTCAATAATTATGTTTCACAATTTCGTAATCCAATTTTTAAGTGACCTTTGGATACAAATCACGAGAATTTCTATTTTTCCTCGAATCTGTCATTGAGAGGAAAAGGATTGAATCCTTTTAAGAAATAAAGTTTTTTGATCGGAATATAAATCAAACCGAAAGACCCCTTAACTATTTAAGGGGGTTACTATAACGAATCACACTTTTACCACTAAACTATACCCGCTACAATGTGATTATTATATAAAAAGGGCCTTTTGTCGAACAGGGGGAATTAGGGGCCATCAAGATAAGATCATAAAAGAATCATGAAAATTAGAGTATTGACGTTTTTCGTGGGGGATTCTAATTGAAAAAATTCATCAAAAAAGAGGGCAAATTTAAATAACTAAATAAAAAGTTCGATCTTTTCTTTTGTCTTTTGCTGGAGGCGCTTTGATAGATACAATTCGTCAAAACCGTTGAAATTAGAATAAAAAATGCATTGTGTAAAAATCCAAAGTTTCCTTTTTTTATTCCAGTAAGAGTAAGGTCGTGAAGTAAATAAAAAAGTAAGAAAGAAGAATAAAAAATTGATAAGGATTTGATTCTATAATAAGAATGGAAATAGTCCTTCGTCTTTTTGTTGTTGCTTTATTAGCAAACTTTTTTGTTTTAAAATCGGGAGAAGCCGTTTAGCCAAGATTCGTTGGAACAAAAAAGGGCCCGGCTAGGTACTTACCAGGCCAGGCCGCGGGAATCAAAAAGGGCCCTTTCGAACAAAATCAAAGCAAAAGAGGTCGTCTTTCTTTTTCTATTGAATCTTTCGAGCCCTTACTTGAACTAAATGGAATTTGCTAATAAAAGTTATAGATATATAATAATATAGATAAAGAAAGAGAAAGAAAGACTTTTTCAATCCTTATTTGATGTGTAATGTAACATAGTAATTCTCTTTTTCAATTGGGAGAGATGGCTGAGTGGACTAAAGCGGCGGATTGCTAATCCGTTGTACGAATTATTCGTACCGAGGGTTCGAATCCCTCTCTTTCCGTTTTTGTTGATGACTTGCTATTTTATTTCTCTTTCCAATTTCGCCAATACTTTTTATTTTTTCCTAGTTAAACGTATGGAATAGATAAAAAATCCTAAGAAAATTAGAAAATCAAGCAACGAAAAACCTTGTTTTATTCTTCACGTCCAGGATTACGACCTGGATCATTAGATAGGAATCCAAAGATAAATAGAGAAACAAAGAATATCACTACTGTGTAAACGAAAAGTTTGAGAGTAAGCATTACACAATCTCCAAGATCCTTTTTTTGGAAAAATGAGAAAAGGGAATAGATCCTCCATTTTTTAATACGAAAAATTTTGACACCAATAAATAATAAATGAAGTGCTTTCTAGAAACAGAAAATAATTAATGAAAATTCAGTTGTCATAAGAGTCTTTCATTACAAAAAATCTATTTCATACCCACAATTAGATATTGTGGGTGGGGGACCCTAACCTAACCCTATGTAGGGTCTTTCAATGGAAAAGGGCAGAATGGGGAATACGGGGTGAGCCAGATTTGGATTTCTCGCAGCTATCCAAGACTTTCAATGTTTGAATCGAAGGTTCATAATGTAAGACTTATTTGATCTTATTCATTGTTATAATTTTTTCTCGAATAAATCATGAATTTTCATTTTATAGGATAATATTAAAGATCTCATCGAAAACTTACAGCAGCTTGCCAAACAAAGGCTAAGAGAAAAAAGAACAAAGGTATGACTGGCATAAGATCTACGATTGGATTCAAAAAAGCATAGGCCTCGGGCAATTTGGCGAAGAAAAAACTACTCGAATAAAAGGCAGAATTAAGACAGATACAGATCAAACTAAAGATATTAAGCATAACAGACATTTTGTTCTTGGAGATAATTGCATTTTGATTGAGTTATTGCTATAAGGAAAAATGAAGTAAAGTAAGGTAGACACAAATCCTTCTTTTTCTTTGAACCCACCCAATCAAAAATTCCCCAATTCTCAAACAAAGGAGAATAGAAGAAATCATACTTTCATAGAATATCTTAATTGAATTATATGTAATGATCAATGAATTCAGTTGAATTCTATATCTATATCTACACGTGTAAAAATGATAGAAAGAATCTAATTTATTCTATAAAGATTTTCTATAGACATTTGTCCTGGAATTGACCAAGACCCAATACTACTATTATTCTTTATTAGTGTCGAATGGAAATCTAAATGGGGCGTGGCCAAGTGGTAAGGCAACGGGTTTTGGTCCCGGTATTCGGAGGTTCGAATCCTTTCGTCCCAGGACATATACATTGTATCAGAGTCAAAGTTTCTTTTGAAAATAACGTTCTGTTTAAATGTCTAATATTGGGATTGGATAGAATGTAATTTTTGTTTCTTTTATTATTTTGAATGTGAATGAATCCTATCTTTGTTTTTCACAAACCGAACTAACTGAATTGAGTGCAAACGACATGCAGATTGAACTAAATCTATTTATTTGTGGTCGAGGTACAACAGGAACATAGGTCAAACTTTTTTGAATTCAACCTACTAAAAACTAAAGTAGGGCGGATTTTTCATCATATGTTCATTCCCTTCATATTGTCATATATGAGGCGGTTTAGTTACTTAATTTGAAGAGAAACCTTATGTCTCATATTTAATTTTCAACGATCCACTTTGAATCGCAATAAGAAAGAACCTCTTGAGACGGGGGGAATTCGTAAATTGAAGTCACTTTACTTTCTGCCAAGGTTGCATAAAGATTACTTAATCCCGGGTCAAACAAAAAAATACATATCAAATGAATGAGGAAATGCTTAGCTTAAGTTAATATGGATGTATTGTTATCATTTGAGTTCGTTCTATTTCAGTGACAACAGTCTTTCGGTTTTGGGGAAAAAGAATTGGAATCCCTTAAATATTGATTGATATTGAAATAGTGCATTTTCTTTTTTAATATAGACTATCCATAACAGAGACTGTTGTTCAGTCTATCCAATAGATAGATAGGTACGAAAAACCTATACTCGTTCATCTGATTAATAAAATTAGAATCGAAAGAATAAGTACCTAAATCTTCCCCTCTATCAGTCTTTTTTATCCATCTCACGAAAAATTTGGTTTCTTGTTCAATCTATTTATCTGCTTTAAATCATCATCCTTGATGGTTCAATTCGAAAAGAAACAGAGATTTCTCTTTTTTTTTTTATGATGATCAAATGTCGTCTTTAATGGAAAACTTTATTCAAATCATTTTTTCATTTTTCTAATCGAAATAGGAAGCTCTTTTGATTAGAAAAATGATGATTAATGCTTGCTTATGAGTTGAATCTTTGGTATTCAAAGAAGTGGGAGATGGGTCAATATCTCCTATTGAGTCACTTTAAGATGCAGAGTCAAAAAGAATTCATTTATTCGTGTTATTTCTCTATTTATTTCTATTAGTTTGTTTTTTTTATAAAAACTGTTTCATTCATACAATAACATAAAAAAATGGGGTCTTGCTAAGATGATTTCTTCAGAAAAACTCTTTACCCTCTTTGTATAGAAGAAAAAGGGTATAGATTCATATGTCTATGTACCGGCTGAACCAATGACTATTCATGATTCCACAATTGAATCAATTCCATCCGGGTTCCAAATGAGGGGAATGTTATGTTATGGTAAAACTTCGTTTGAAACGATGTGGTAGAAAGCAACGTGCGACTTGAAGGACACGATCCGGTGTGGATTCTTCTTCTTACATCCGCCATCTTTTATAGGACCGAAGGTGCTCTCGGCCCGACATCTGTTCTATTCCACTAGAATCCCTCTTTTTGTTGGATTGTAATTAATATAGTACATGATGGAGCTCGAGTAGAAAGTATTGATTCATCTTTCAGGGGGCAAGGATCTAGGGTTAATGCCAATCAATAAATTGGAACAACTTCGTAAGTATATCATCAATATAGAAATCGAAAAGATCCGATTCGGTCAAGTTTTCAATTCAAAAGGAGAATTTATTGGAATTGATAAAACTCTTTCGATTCAAAGTGTATCACGCGGGAATCGACCGTTCAGATGATTCTTTGATAGAAAGAAATCACAAAAGGGGCGTGTTGCTGCCATTTTGGAACGATTAAGAAGCACCGAAGTAATGTCTAAACCCACTGATTTAAAACAAAGAAAAAAGGATCCCAGAACAAGGAAACGCCATTTCAATTGTCTCAAGAACTGGATCATAATAAAGAATCCAAATCTTTTTTATTTTAAACGAGACAAACAAATAAGGGGGGTTAAAGACCATTCAATAAATGAAATAAATTGCCGAATTTAGAATTATCCAACTTGAGTTATGAGTACAAATGATTTTTTCTTTTTTCAGGAAGGGCGAACAAAAAAGGGAGTGAAATCCCAGTGTAATTGATTTTATCAACCCCCTTGCCATTCATTAGAATACGTAGACAAAACTGCGAATCATTTTTTCTCGAGCCGTACGAGGAGAAAACTTCCTATACGTTTCTAGGGGGGGTCTTGTTCATTTACTTACATCTATCCCAATGAGCCGTCTATCGAATCGTTGCAATTGATGTTCGATCCCGAAGAGAAGGAAGAGATCTTCGCAACGTGGGTTTTTATGATCCGATAAAGAATCAAAGTTATTTAAACATTCCTGCTATTCTATATTTCCTTGAAAAGGGCGCTCAGCCTACGGGAACTGTTCGGGATATTTTAAGAAAGGCCGAGGTTTTTAAGTAGCTTTGCCTTAATCAAACGAAATTGAATTAAGGAAATAAAAAAGGGATAATAATTCGTATATAATTCTTTTATATACACTTTTTTTTTTATTTCTCCCCTTTTGGGTACTATTCGTATCTATTTTGCATTGCTTCTATAAACTCTTATGTTCTATAACGACAAAACCTAGTTGGTTGATCCTAGAAATCGAAAATTATGGTATTTCCTTCCATTGG